AGTGTGGGGAAGAAGTGGACTATAAGGGTATTACTGATTGAGTTGAGGAATCGTGCTATATCAATTGTTTTCTAAATCGTTCCGCAACGCGTTTTAAACTCTTTAGTAAAAGAGAATCTAAAGATCTTCATTTTTATTTTGAATTCCATTCTATTCGAATAAAGTAATATATTCTATAAATCATACTCTTTTGATCAAAGAGATATTTCACTGCTCCTTTTCTTTGTATTTTGAATCTGTATGATAGAAACCTTTTTCCAACAAAATTAGGGCGAATTTCAATCAACGGACTCTTAGCAGGCTTAGAGACGGATACGAAGGACGACCGGACCCTTTTTTTCTATTATTCTTTTTTCTTGAGATGTTTCTCTCTTTACTGTTCCATTACCGTTTACTGTTCAAAGAAGAATTTATTTTGTTAAGCGTATATGGACTTTCTATAAAAAATGGTTAAAGGTGGTTATAGGCTTGATGATTATCGAACAAGATATTATAGATAAGAGTAAAGTGAGTGACATATTGCACATTTAACGCGCCTTTAGCTAAATCTAATTATCTTATAGAAATTCTATTTATGCTTTATCGAATCTCATTTCATAGCATGGTTGAGGTGGTTAAAAATCGATGAGGCTTACTCTTCCTTTTCAAAACCCGAGAAGTGCTCGCGAAACTATTCAATCAATTTAAAGTTTGCTAATTATTTTATTACTATACACCCCTAATCGGTTTTACTTCATTGCTGGAATTCCTTTCTTTTGATAGATACCTGGATTCCTAGTTAAAATAATATAAAAATAGAATAATTAGAACCCTAAGACATAAGAATAAAATGATTCTTTCAAATTGATCAAAGCAAAAAACTATATTAATATTAAATAAATAAACTGGGATGATATAGCAATTCCATACATGGAATTGCTATCCACATAAGCATACACGAAGATAATATATTTAATCTATAATTATACTAATATGTAGATCGTATGGTAGAAAGATTCATCTATTTCTTTCTACTATACGATTTCTATACTGGATACTGGGAATTGTAGTCGTCTTATTTCAGTTAAAGTTTAAGACGCGAAATGCGTTTTCAGTTTATTTTCGTGAATTCTTGAATTAAACTAAGTTTACTCAGTTTAAGTCAAATTAATTATTTTGACTGACTGTTTTTACATAAATGATAAGTAAAAAGGCGGTAGGAATTAAAATGAATAGTGCAGTAGCAATAAATGCAAGAATATTGACTTCCATAATATAAATAAAAAATCAAATTTAACAATAACCCGGGATTTAATCCCATAGAGATGACAAGCCCCTCTCCTTTCAATTCAATGGATGAATTACCTCTCGATGGTTTTGAATCGAATCAATATCATGAATAACAATATCTGAATTCTGAAATGAATTCGTCGTCAAAAATGGAATAGTATAACATAGGAAGTTCGTTTAATCATACCGAATCCCAACTTAGATTCCTGATCTAAAAAAAAAGCCCTTTTTTATCATTCATTTCTGTTCTTTTTTTTTTTTTGTATTACCTTGCATCTCCCATGTATAATTATCCGATGAAGTATCATATGATCACCCTTCCCCATTATTAACACAGTTTCAACCTCAACTAAGAAAAAAACCACTCCAAAAAAATAGAGGATTCTATTCCATATCCATGAATCTGGAACAATCGATAAAACATATCTCGTCTTTCTTGAAATGCTTACTACAGTGCTAGCACTAATCGGACTAACCCACTAACATATTCTTTTCTTGGACGAGAAGTAAAGAAAAATAGAGTTTTGAAAGAATTTATTAATGTATATTGATTAATGTATTTAGTCGATCCGACGGGACTGACGGGGCTCGAACCCGCAGCTTCCGCCTTGACAGGGCGGTGCTCTGACCAATTGAACTACAATCCCCAGGAAATAAATAGGCGGTCTACCAGAAATTTGGATTCTTTTTTATCTCCGTATCGAGTATTTTGTTTTGTAAGGAGGGGGGTTATACCCCCCCATGGTAGATTGGCGAATTTTTGGGCCGAGCTGGATTTGAACCAGCGTAGACATATTGCCAACGAATTTACAGTCCGTCCCCATTAACCGCTCGGGCATCGACCCACAAAGAATCACTTTTAGGCTTATTGGTAATCCATGATCAACTTCCTTTCGTAGTATACCCTACCCCCAGGGGAAGTCGAATCCCCGCTGCCTCCTTGAAAGAGAGATGTCCTGAACCACTAGACGATGGGGGCTACTTGCATAACCGCTATCATACTATGATTATAATATAAATATTTTATATATTGTCAATATAATGGAATGTTATGATTAAATAATAATAGAATGCTATGATTAAATAGCAAGGGATTTTTCACCTTTCCTACCTAATTGTAGAGAATCTTTTGGTTTGTGATTCATATTCATGAATTATTCATTAGAATTAGTATTCTTCACTCTATTCTATATATAAAGATATATCATTTCGTCTAATAGAAATAGAAAAA